GATCAAAAACTGCTAATTCATACAGAGCCATCGAACCTGCCCAACCAGCAACCAGAGCTGTATGCATTATATGAACGGAAAGCAACCGACCGGGATCATTCAATACAACGGTATGAACACGATACCAAGGTAAACCCATGGAAAATACCTCTTTATCAAAGATAAATAGACACTACGTAACTTTATTGCATTGGAAAAGCTATACTATGACTATTCTATGGATCCCCCTTGTTCTGAAATAATCCACTGAACAAGGGTTAGTATTTGTTCTATTCTATTGGTAATAATGAAACAATTCTATTCGTAGGAACAAAGAGAAGCAGATTTATTCTATACCCGATAAGTACCAATACGCAATGGGTGGTTGATACCATTTTCTATCAGTAAATGTGTCCTTCCTTATTCCTCATTAAAAGGCCCTATTCATCAAAATTTTCCTTTATTTCTTCTTTTGTCTTTCTTTATGAATTTTTCTAATCTATGGATAAAATAAATACAATAAAACCAATATTATAAAGACAATAAAATAATGTTGTTACGTTTCCACATCAAAGTAAAATATAGTACTTAGTTCTTTTTTCTTTCAATTAATGCCTATTGGTGTTCCAAAAGTACCTTTCCGAAGTCCTGGAGAGGAAGATGCATCTTGGGTTGACGTATAGTGCGACTTGTCAGATATATTGGGTCATATGGGATTTCCCCGTTCTCTCCCCCGATCGAGATATCCTCTGTTTCGCCCAAGAAAGATAAATTGAATCATCAAAAATTTGGAGCGTGAAGCGCAATTAGATCCATTGTTTGGGGGATTCACATTACTATTATCAATTAGAATAATTTATGGTTGGCTTGGTTGGACTCAAAAATGAAGTATCCAGGCTCCGTTTAGAAAAAACCCAATTAGTATCATAATATATCTATGATTACTACTTGTATCATAAATGATTCCTGTTTGGTATTTGTAAAGAGATCCTATTTGTCAAGCGAGGGAATCTCAAACTAAATACTTGGTGAAAGGTATGAAATGAATTGAAAAAAAAAAAAAAAGAAAGTCATAACAAAAAGAAATGGTAATGAGAAGATTTGTCCTATATGTGCAAATCAAAATCGGGCGGATCTTTACCCGGAGTAGAGCATAAACCTAAAAAGATGAAAGAGACCCATTCAGGAACAAGAAAATACCATCGTGATTTTGATTGAATCTCGATGAAACAATACATCAATGAGAAGTTAATTCGATAAGTTTAGTGACTTTTTTTTCTATTATAAGGAAGAAAGAAGTTCAAATTCGTCTTTATTGAAAAATCGAAGAAAAAGTCCTTTCATTAGAAGTCAGAAAAAACCTGCTATGAAAAAAGAATAGGAACAAAGAAAGAGGACTTGAATCTATACATTGATTCTTTTTTTTTTCGCAATTATTTTTTGAACCGTATGCGTCAAAAGGTGCATGTACGGTTCCTAAGGGATACAATTTTACCCTAATCAACCGACTTTATCGAGAAAGATTACTTTTTTTAGGCCAAGAAGTTGATAGCGAGATCTCGAATCAACTTATTGGTCTTATGGTATATCTCAGTATCGAGGATGATACCAAAGATCTGTATTTGTTTATAAACTCTCCTGGCGGATGGGTAATACCTGGAGTAGCTATTTACGATACTATGCAATTTGTGCGACCAGATGTCCATACAATATGCATGGGATTAGCCGCGTCAATGGGATCTTTTATCTTGGTTGGAGGAGAAATTACCAAACGTCTAGCATTCCCTCACGCTTGGCGCCAATGAGGTTTTTTTTATTTGAGAGAAAAAAGAAGACTATGCCTTCGCCATATGAATATTAAGTAATAATAGCATGGCACTTCGAATTCGATATGCAAAATTTTTGTATTGTTTTTTTTTTCAAAAGATTCGATTATGTATCGAGAGAGTAGTATGAGATAAAAGGTATTTCCGATTTCTCTTATCTATCGGGAGTCCAGTTCAGCGTCACAAACTTTTTTGTTTTCACACCGAAGGGCTCTTAACAATATTTATGTTATAAAAAAAGAGGGCGAAAAAAAAACAAGATTTCTCCTTATTTGATTGGATCAAAAAGAAACTTTGGGATTGCTGAATCAAAGACAAAAAAAAAAGAATCAATTTCAAAATAGAAAGCAACGGAGCCATCATAGTATTTTTTAACTCCTCTGAAAGGAAGGGTGGCAATTTGATCATTTATCCATCTGGGTCTGATAGATTCTATTTTTCTCTTTCTTCAATGGAAGGTAGGGGTCAATTTTATTGTAGAGCCGTATGCAATGCACAAAAGATAATGCCCGTACGGTTGTTCAATTCTATCTTTTTTTTCCTATTATTCTTTATCTTTCTTTCTTTTCTCTTCGTTTCATCACGCGAGATAGAGAACTGTTATATCATCAGGGTAATGATCCATCAACCTGCTAGTTCTTTTTATGAGGCACAAACGGGAGAATTTATCCTGGAAGCGGAAGAACTGCTGAAAC